TTAAAGTAAAGGAATTAGGACAATACCGATTGTGGCCGGTAGTATTAGTAGTGTAGTTAAGGGGCTTAGTAAACTAGATCAAGAGCTATTTTGGTTTAATTCTTTAGCGGGGCTAATAATAATAGAGAAAAACAATATTAAATAATAATACAACCTGAGAAGAGAGCCAATTACTAAAAGAGTTGTGGCTAACGGGGCTAATGGAGTCGCATATTGAATAGCTAATCACTTTGCTATAAAGCCTGTAAGAGGCGGAATCCCGCCTAAAGAAAGAATTAGGATCCCTGTAAGGATTAATTGATTTTTAGGTCAATTCTGAAGGGGCCTATTTTGTCTAAGTCGTTCTTTAAAAATCAGATGAAAAATCAAGAACAACGGGGCTCTAATAGAAATATAGACAAGAAAGTAAATAATAAGCATTCCTATTGATGCCTGAGTAAGTAGAATAAGCCAGCCTATGTGGCCAATAGAGGAATAAGCAAGTAGAGGTCGTAAGTTTGTTTGGTTTATTCCTATAAGCCCCCCAACAATAGCTGAAAGCGCAGAGATAGAGGCTAATGGTTTAAAGAGACTTCTGGAAATAGTTAGGAGTAAGAATAAAGGTGAAATCTTTTGTCAAGTCGCTAAAACTAGACAATTAATTCAGTTTATACCAGATATGACTACAGGAAATCAAAAATGAAGAGGGCTTGCTCCTAGTTTTAGAACCAAACCGATTATAATGAATAAAATAAAATAGTTTCTTGAATTTAAGGTCTGCGTTAACCCCCCTAGAAGAACAAATCCAGACCCCAAGGCTTGAACGAGAAAATATTTAATAGCTGACTCAGTTTCTTGAGATCTTTTATTTAGTGTAATTAAAGGCAGAAAAGATATAAGGTTTAATTCTAGCCCCAACCAAACTGTTAGTCAGTTGTTAGCTGTGAGTGAAATAAGTGATCCTATAATTAAAGTTGTGTAAAAACAGGCCGAGTAAGGAAAAAAAGAGTGCATAAAGATAAGAATAGATTTGAACTACTCAAATTTAGGTTAGCGGCCTAAGTTCAACACCAGATTTATCTTAAAATCTTAGCCTGACCAGTTAAGGGAGCCTTCACGTCATTCATGAAAAAGTCCTACTAATAGAATCAATAAGAAGCCTAATAAGTTAATTATTGATGTTGTTATTGAAGAAAAGTTTATAATGATTGGAGCGGGTAAGATTAGAACAATTTCTAGATCAAAAATTAAGAAAATTACTGCTAGAAGGAAAAATCGTATAGAAAAAGGTAACCGAGCGGACCCTTTAGGATCAAAACCACACTCAAAAGGTGAAGCTTTTTCGCGATCTTGGTTTATTCGAAATGACACAACTCAGGCTAACGTGATTAGTAGGGTAGTAATAATAAGTGCTAATAGAAAGGCAAAGAGTAATAGAATCATATAGATGCCGGGTAAAAATACCATTTTTTACACCATCAAAGTAATCCGTTCTGCCGGCGCAGCATCTTATGTTTTAAAAATATTTTCAAATAATACTTGCTGCTTTGGAGTAATAAATACTTTCTAAGCATCTTCAGTGCTTTGCTTTAATGATAAGCTACCTAAGCATATAATTATAATAATAATGGCTAGCCCTAAAAATGAAAAGGTGAGCCCTATTAAAAGTGTAAGAGGGCTTCTTTGCGAAGGCTGTGCGTAGCTAAATAGATTTTTTGAATACTTAAATATTCCTTGACCTATAAATATTTCTCATCAACCATGATCTATAGATTTTAACATTTCATGACCAGCTTTTAAAGGAGCCTTAATTGTTGTCTGGGCGGAAATAAGCCCTAAAAATCACATAGTGCTTCTTCTAGTGTGTAGAAGCTTATATCCAGAAATTACATTTCTTGTAAGTGAAAAAATATAAATAGCTAATCAGATCCCTAAAAGTGTAACTATTAAGGCTAAGATCTTTAGATAAAAAGGGATAATTGGTTCTAAGTTTGTTGGCAAGGCGAATCACCTAATAACTGCTCCTGCTATGACGGCACCTCTTGTGAGAATAATTATAGGGGTGGTCATTAATGAGTCATTATCGGAGAGAGAATGATAGTTGTAAGAATTTGATTCCGCCCATAAGGAGGAGATAGAAAGACGAATTGAGTAGGTAGACGTAAAAAGAGTTGCGAGTACCAGCATGATAGAAATTAAAAGGTTCGTTGAGCCTAAAGCAGCAAATTCAAGGATGGCATCTTTTGAGTAAAACCCAGCTAAAAAGGGGGTGCCGACGAGAGCAAGATTAGCAATATTCAGGCACGTCACAGACAGCGGGAGCTGTAGAGACAGCCCTCCTATCATTCGTAAGTCTTGATTATTGTTTCTTTGATGAATAATATTTCCTGCACATAAAAATAATAGGGCCTTGAATATAGCGTGTGTGAATAGGTGAAATATTGCCAGATTTAGTAAATCTAAACCAATTGCAGATATTATAACACCTAGTTGGCTCAAAGTAGAAAGAGCAATAATCTTTTTTATATCTGTTTCATAAATAGCACTGATCCCAGCTATAAATATGGTTGCCGTGGCAATTAGCAAGATAGTGGGGTTAAATCAGGGGTGGGACGAGAGAAAAGGATAAAATCGGATTAATAGAAAAACACCAGCTGTCACTAAGGTAGACGAATGAACTAAAGCAGAGACAGGGGTAGGGGCCGCTATAGCCGCCGGTAGTCATCTAGAGAAAGGAATTTGGGCCCTTTTTGTTATACCTGCAATCATAATAGCCACAACTGTCGCGCTTATTAGTGGAGTTTGCCAAAAATACAGAATATTTCAATGTCCTTGGTTAATAGATCAGGCGATTCTGAGCAAGATTATTACGTCTCCTACCCGATTTATTATCACTGTAATTACCCCCGCTGCTAACGATTTGTAGTTTTGGTAGTAAATAACAAGAAGAAAAGAAATAAGACCTAAGCCGTCTCAACCTAAAAGAATTGCTATCAAGTTAGGAATAAAAATTAAAAGATTTATTGAAATTACAAATAATACAACAAGCCAAATAAAACGGGCGACGAAAGGGTCATGAGATATATATCTAACAGAGAACATTATTACACAAGCAGAGATTAATAAAACCAGTGAGCTAAATAATAGGCCGCAAGGGTCTAAAATTAGTGCTATGTTTAATGATGAAGAGTTTAAAGTCAAAATATTTCATTCTAGGATTACTGATTTATTTAGTAAAAATATAATTAGAGAACCAAAGAAATTACAAGGAGCACCAATAAATAAGACCAGTGATGCTAGTTTTGCTGGGTGGTTAAGAGATGGTAGCATGGCTAAAAACCAATTAGGTATTTTTGAAACCACAATTCAAGGTTTTAGTTAAACTATTTTAGCAAAGCCAAAGTCTTATAATTTCCGGTTTAAGGATTAAGGCGTTAAGAGGTATTACGTGAAGTAATAATATGGAAAAGTTAGAAGGGGATAGTTGAGGTTTAGGTAGTAGGTAGTTTGAAAGACTACCATGTTGTAAAGCAACAAACAGGTAGATTGAATAGGCTCCAGCAAGAAAGGATATCAGCCCTAGGGCCAGAGTTAATGACGCGCTTATTCTTAAAACCCTAGTCATTAGAAAGATTTCTCTTAATAAGTTTAATGAAGGAGGAGCAGCTATATTAGCAGCAGAAAGAAGAAACCATCAAAAGGCTATACTAGGGAAAATAAGTATTATTCCTTTAGACAAAAAAAGACTTCGCGAGTGAGAAGAGCCGTATGTAATATTTGCAATTGCAAACATAGCTGAAGAGCATAGCCCATGCGCTAGCATTATGCATAAAGCTCCTCTTCATCCTCAAGCTGTGTTTGTTAACGCTCCGGCTATTAAGATTCCTATATGCCCGACTGAAGAGTAAGCAATTAAAGACTTTATATCAGTTTGGCGTAAACAGATTATACTTGTACTAATACCCCCCCATATAGCAAGACTTGACAGGCAGGCAACTCAAGGGGAGATAAAAACAGGAAAGAATAATATTATTCGTATTATACCGTAGGCACCAAGTTTTAACAGAATACCTGCTAAGATCATCGAGCCAGCAACAGGTGCTTCTACATGTGCTTTGGGAAGCCATAAATGCACAGTAAATATAGGGAGCTTTACTATAAAGGCTAGAATGATAAATAAAAACCAAACCAAGGAGAAAGAAGAAGTAGAGCCCCCACCAAATGGAGAAGCCAAGGGGAGTATGAACCTTAAATGAGAATTAACTTCTTGGAGTCATATAAGGTTTACTAACAAAGGGAGGGAAGCAATAACAGTATATATTATTAAGTAAAGACCTGCTTGGAGGCGCTCTGGCTGGTAGCCCCAGCCTAAAATTAGGAGAAGGGTTGGGATTAAAGAAGCTTCAAATAAAATATAAAAATAAATAACATTACTACTTATGAAGGTAAGTACTAAAATCAATATCAAAGTCGAAACAAATAGTAAAAAATGCAATTCGTTTTGTTTCCTAGTAAGAACTTTATTTCTGGCAAGAACTATTAGTGCTGACACTCAGCAGCTTAAAGAAATTAATGGTGAACTAAAGCCGTCTAGAAATAGCCTTTCTGTTGTGGAAATACAAGCCCCATCGGGAGAATATACTATAGTTAAGCTTATAAAAGTTATAATAAATATAATAATAATTCTAGTGTATCAAGATAAAAACTTTTTTGAAGCAAGTAGTAAGAGCAAAAAAAGATTTAAAAAAATGA